AGCTAAAAGCTAGAACTTCAAGATTCTTCTCAGTCTAATTCACTGAAATTCCATCCAGTAGAACAGAAGAATTATAAATTTCCAAAATAATAGATAGGAATACCGCAAATAGAGCCATTGCAACACCCATCAAAGGGGTCGTTCCCCATCCAGGAGCTACTTTACCATATTCGGAATTCAATGGTTTCAATAACTTCCCTACAGTAGTGCTTCTTGGACCAGATCTAGAACTATCCTCAACAGTTTGTGTAGCCATAAATCTTATTTTTTATTCATTACGATCTGTTGACTTTGTATACCATTCCGTTGTAAATAAACGATCTTAGCATAGATCCATTGTGGTCTTTCAATTCTATAATAATGGAAACAGCAACCCTAGTCGCCATCTTTATATCTGGGTTACTTGTAAGTTTTACTGGGTATGCTCTATATACTGCCTTTGGGCAACCCTCTCAACAACTAAGAGATCCATTCGAGGAACACGGGGACTAGTTGACGTAATCAGCCTCCAAATATTTGGAGGCTGATTACGTCAATGAAGATAATGAAAAATTATTTCATTTTTTAGTTGAAATTTTAGGTGGTTCCCGAAAAAAAATAGCGAAAAAAATGATCCCTAAAGTGGATACTAAGAGAAATGTATAAACCAATGCTTCCATAAATTTGATCGTGGTTTACAATTATAGCTTTCATACCTGTTTTGTTTACTTGGGAGTATCCCTCTGGATAAAGAAAGAAAGAAAAAGAGTCAAAGAAACGGCAGCGATTTAAATCAAGATTCCTACAGTACCCTACCTATTAAATAAACTCGCAAACAGAAACTAGACGAAAAAAGTAATGTTGCATTAAACTGCTTGTCTTTTTGTAGTTGGATCTCCAAGTTTTTGGAATGCCCCAAATTCCACTTGAGCATCCAAATCTGGATCAATACCAGCAAAAACATCTCTGAAGAGGGTTCTAGCACCATGCCAAATGTGTCCAAAGAAGAAAAGTAGAGCAAACGAAGCATGTCCAAACGTAAACCAACCTCTTGGACTACTACGAAAAACACCATCGGATTTCAAAGTCGCACGATCTAATTCAAAAATCTCACCCAATTGAGCCCGTCTAGCATATTTTTTCACAGTTGCGGGATCACTATAACTCACTCCATTGAGTTCACCACCATAAAACTCAACAGTTACACCTACTTGTTCGACACTATATTTTGATTCTGCCCTTCTAAACGGGACGTCGGCTCTAACAATTCCGTCTCCGTCTACCAAAACAACCGGAAATGTTTCAAAAAAAGTAGGCATACGGCGTACAAAAAGTTCACGCCCTTCTTTATTTCTAAAGACAGGGTGTCCTAACCATCCAACAGCTATTCCATCCCCATTGTCCATTGAACCCGCTCGGAATAACCCCCCTTTTGCTGGATTATTACCAATATAATCATAAAAAGCTAATTTTTCAGGAATTTTAGCCCAAGCTTCTGATAAACTTTGATTTTCAGCCAGTCCAGCACTAACTCTTCGATATATTTCTTGTTGAAAGTATCCCTGATCCCATTGATAACGAGTAGGACCAAATAATTCGATGGGAGTAGTTGCAGAACCATACCACATAGTTCCAGCAACAACAAAAGCTGCAAAAAAGACAGCAGCAATACTACTGGAAAGGACGGTTTCAATATTGCCCATACGTAATCCTTTATATAGACGTTGAGGCGGACGAACACTAAGATGGAATAGGCCCGCTAATATACCCAACGTCCCTGCTGCAATATGATGAGAGGCTATTCCTCCCGGAACAAAAGGGTCAAAACCCTCCACGCCCCACGCCGGGTTTACGGGTTGGACCTTTCCGGTTAGTCCATAAGGGTCGGATACCCATATTCCAGGACCATATAATCCTGTTACATGAAATGCGCCAAAACCAAAGCAAGCCACTCCTGAAAGAAATAAATGAATTCCAAAAATCTTGGGCAAATCCAAAGAAGGTTTTCCTGTACGTTCATCACAAAAAATTTCTAGATCCCAATATACCCAATGCCAAATAGCTGCTAAGAAGCACAAGCCAGAAAATACGATATGTGCTCCGGCTACCCCTTCGTAACTCCAAAGACCCGGATTCGTTATAGTCCCTCCTGTAATATTCCAACCGCCCCACGAATTGGTTATTCCTAAACGAGTCATGAAAGGTATAACGAACATACCTTGTCTCCACATTGGATCAAGAACGGGGTCGGAGGGATCAAAAACTGCTAATTCATATAGAGCCATCGAACCGGCCCAACCAGCAACCAGAGCAGTATGCATTATATGAACAGAAAGTAAACGACCGGGATCATTCAATACAACAGTATGAACACGATACCAAGGCAAACCCATGGAAATACCCCTTTATCAACGAAAAATAGACACTATGTAACTTTATTGCATTGGAAAAAACTATGCTACGTACCCCCCCTTTTTAGGTAATTATTTCGGAGAAAGGATTAATATTTGTTCTATTCTGTTAGTAATAATGTAACAATTCGATTCATAGGAAAAAAGGGAAGCGGATCTATTCTATATCCGATAAGTACCAACACGCAATGGGGGTGAATCCTATTTTATATGAACCAAGATAGCTATTGTTGTTGATAATTCAGAAGCCGGTTCGTAAAAAATTTCCTTTATTTTTATTCATTCTCTATTACTTTACTTTTATTTTATATTGTATTTTAGCTTATTCAACTTATGTATTAAATATCATTAATTGAAATATTATTAATAAAGTAGGAAAAAAGGATAATAGTATTAAAAACCGAAACCCCAATCTTACGTTTCCACATCAAAGTGAAATAGAGAACTTCATTCTCTTTTTTTTCATTTCATGCCTATTGGCGTTCCAAAAGTACCTTTTCGAAGTCCTGGAGAAGGAGATACATCTTGGGTTGACATATAGTGCGACTTGTCAGATATATTGGGCTATATGGGATTTCCCCATTTTCTCCCTCGATCGAGATATCCTCTGTTTCGCTCAAAAAGATTGATTGAATTATCAAAAATTTGTAATGCGAAGCGCAAAAAATAAAGTGGAATTAAAAGCAGGGAGTATTTAGATTGATATTAGATTATCAAAATTTTTTTATGGTTTACGTGATCGGACTAATAAAATGAAGTATCCAGGCTCCGTTTAGCAAAAACCCAATTGATAATTAATATATAATATTTTTATAATTACTACTTATATGATATGCAAAATTATGATAAAAAATTCTATAAAACAATTTGAAACAGGGTGATCTAAAACTGTTCCTCAAATCAAATAATATAATTCAAAATGACTATTTGACAGAAGACATGTGAAAGAAATGAATTGAAAAAAAAAAGGAGTAGTAAAAAAAGACGCGGTATTTGGTTCATTTGTCCTATATGTGCAAATCAAAATCGGGCAAAATTTTCCTTTTACTCGGGGTAGAGCATAAACCTAAAAAATGGAATAAAAAAAGGACGAAGCCCGTTCAGGAACAAGAAAAAATCATCGCCATTTCAACTGAATCTCGATGAAAAAAAAAATATCAATGAATCAAGTGAGTCTGACAGGCTTAATAAATCGTTTTATTATAGGATTATAATATCTAATAAAAGGCGCCAAAACTGAATTTGTCTTTTACTTTTGGGAGCAAGCCCATCCGTTATAAGTTAGAAAGAAAAACCTTCTATGAAAAAGAAAAAAGGGGAGGTTGGAATCGACACATTGATTTTTTCACAATTTTTGTTGAACCGTATGCATCAAAAGGTGCCTGTACGGCTCCTAAGGAATAAAATTTTATCCTAATCAACCGACTTTATCGAGAAAGATTATTTTTTTTAGGCCAAGAGGTTGATACCGAAATCTCGAATCAACTTATTAGTCTTATGATATATCTCAGTATAGAAAAGGATACCAAAGATCTTTATTTGTTTATAAACTCTCCTGGTGGATGGGTAATATCTGGAATGGCTATTTATGATACGATGCAATTTGTGCGACCCGATGTACAGACAATATGCATGGGATTGGCCGCTTCAATAGCATCCTTTATCCTGGTCGGAGGAGCAATTACCAAACGTATAGCATTCCCTCACGCTTGGCGCCAATGAGTTTTTTTATTTTCGAGAAAAAATACTATGCCTTCGCCATCGGAAATATGAATTAGTTAAGTAATAATAGCATGGCACTTCGAATTCGATATGAAATTTTTTAGATTAAAAAAAATTAGATTATATATTGAAAGAGTAGTATGAGATAAGGAAGGGGTATTTCAAATGATATCTTACCTAGTCGGGCACATTTCAGCGTCACAAACTTTGTTTTCACACCGGAAGCTTATTTACAAAATTTATATAAAAAAAAAGACACTTTGGGATTGCTGAATCATAGACGAATCCAAAAAATGATATATAAAGCAACGGAACCATCATAGTATTTTTTTAACTCCTACAAAAAAAGAAGGATGGTAATTGGATGATTTCTGGATCTGCGTATAATACAACCTATATTTTGTTTTCTTTCGCGAAAAGGAAAGGTCAAAAAAGTCAATTCCATTGTGGAGCCGTATGCAATGCACAAAAAAAGCCTGTACGGTTATTCAATTTTCTCTGTTTTTTTGGTTTTGGTTATCCCGCCTCATTCTGCGAAATAGAAGAACCTTTTCTATTATATCATCAGGGTAATGATCCATCAACCCGCTAGTTCGTTTTATGAGGCACAAACGGGAGAATTTATCTTGGAAGCGGAAGAACTACTAAAACTTCGCGAAACCATCACAAGGGTTTATGTACAAAGAACGGGCAAACCTATATGGGTTGTATCCGAAGACATGGAAAGGGATGTTTTTATGTCAGCAACAGAAGCCCAAGCTCATGGAATTGTTGATCTTGTAGCGGTTCAATAAAAAAAAGGAGCGATTTCATGCAAATCCACAAGTTTTCATTTTCTATCTTTTTAGATTAAAGGTTTAGTTTCAGATTCTCTTCAATATAAAAAAAATATTGAAGAGAATCTTGAAGAGAAGTAATTCAGAATTAGCCGGTTAGAACTAATCTAAACCAGCTCATTATTTATATGATTCCGTATGCCAACCATTAAACAACTTATTAGAAATACAAGACAGCCAATCCGAAATGTCACGAAATCCCCAGCGCTTCGGGGATGCCCTCAGCGACGAGGAACATGTACTCGGGTGTATGTGCGACTCGTTTAGATCATAGACTGAGACACAAAAAGTAAATTCTTTTTGAAATATCAAGGATCAGTACCTGTGAATAAAATAGAATGGAGGAACTCGATTCATTATTTAAAAAATATAGATCGTTCATATATTCTATATGTGTCTGAAACTTATGGTTTACATTGGTGCAAATCCAATCAACTCCCTTTTTTAGAAAACCCCCAATGATAACAACTGATTAGCCATTAAGCGGGGGAAATTCCATTTTTTAGAAAAAAGATTCCACTCTTGAAAGAAAAGAACGGACTAACAGGGTAAATGACCAAATCAATTTTCAAAATGAAATACCGTTACTGTATAAAGTGGATCTCATTGTGAAAGACCTAATTACTGGAATATTCATGGGGTAGAGCCAAAGAATGTGAATTGTACAAGTTACCAATAGTATTGATTAATTAAAAGAAGGAGCTCCGGTGTATAGAGAGGACCTCACCGTTTTAGAAGTAACCATAGAAACGATGGAACCCACTATTTATCCAATTCTATTTACTACTTTTTGTAGTTATTCTATTTTTTAATATCAAGTATCAAGGCAATTTATCCTTTCAACGCAAAGGAAAATACCTAGCAAAAAATAGTGGTGGGGAAGGTTAGAGTAGCAAAAGCCATTGGAATTTTTTTTTATACATTGGAATAATTCGTTTGGTTATTAATAGACTAGTAAAGGGGAAAAGAATAACTAAAAAAAGAATTAGTTATTCATCAAAGTTTGATTTATTCAATGACTAGAATTAAACGCGGATATATAGCTCGGAGGCGTAGAACAAAACTTCGTTTATTTGCATCAAGCTTTCGAGGGGCTCATTCACGACTTACACGAACTATGACTCAACAGAGAATAAGAGCTTTAGTTTCGGCTCATCGGGATAGGGGTAAAAGAAAAAGAGATTTTCGTCGTTTATGGATCACTCGAATAAATGCCGTAATTCACGAAATGGGGGTATTCTATAGTTATAACCAATTCATACACAATCTGTACAAGAAGCAATTACTTCTTAATCGGAAAATACTTGCACAAATAGCTCTATTAAATAGGAGTTGTCTTTATACAATTTCGAATGACATCAAAAAATAAGGGGATTGTAAGAAATCCACGAAAATATTTGAAATAGAGTTCTTAAGGAGAATGAGCTCGGGGAAGGTAGAGTAGAAATTAGTATTATAAAAAAAAGTCGTCAAAACAAAACGAGAGTATATAGTCGCTAAAAACGAGTTATTCTTTTTCTTTTCGACGATTCTTTTTTTTTTTATGACAGACACAGACGTAACAATCAAATTTTGATTCTTAATTGGATTTTTCGAACAAAATATTAATCTCTTTTTTAATTCCTTGAAATTGGAATTGTTATTCAATTGAAGAATAAGTCTATTTTTTTCTGGTTCTAAGGCTAGTAGTTCTAGGGGTCGACTCACTTCTTTCAAATTGTTTCTGATTATTAAGAAAAGGTAACAAAGATAAAATACGAGCTTGTTTTATAGCAATAGTTATTAATCGTTGTTGTTTTAAAGTAACTCTATTTACTCGTCTAGATAATATTTTTCCTTGTTCACTAATAAATCGACTAATTAAACTCATGTTTCTATAATCAATTCGATCCCCCGATTGGATCGGGGGCAAACGCCTACGAAAAGATCGCTTGGATTTAGTAAAAAGTCGCTTAGATTTATTCATAATTTTTGTATTCCTTATCTCTAAAATCCTATTTTGATCGGATCAAAATAAAAACGATTTCTATTTCTATATAGGATCGAGTTTCTATATAGAATTAAGAATATAGGATTAGATTTCGTTCTATTGATTTATTTGTTTATATTTATATATATGTAATAATATATAGATACTAGCATTATTCCTGTTCTTAAAATAAAAGAACACATACAAGCACTCAATTTGATTTATTTCTTGATTTCCCCGTGAATTGTATGTTTATAACAGTAGGGACAGAATTTTCTCAATTCCAATCGACTAGGGGTGTTATGCCGATTCTTTTGAGTAATATATCTGGAAATTCCCGCCGATTCTTTCTTAATATCATTTTGAACACAACTGGTACATTCCAAAATAATTGTTACTCGAACATCTTTACCCTTAGCCATGAAACCTCCTTTGGATTTATGATTCACCTCAATCTTCTATTTTCATTTTCGGATCCAGAAAGAACCAGAACCAAAAAAATAGAAGCTGTTAACTAAAAAAAAATTCTGAAATATTTCGTTGCATTGAATATTAATTAGTAATAAAAAAAAAAAATAATAATAAGCAATACAATGATTTTGTCAAAACGATATTTAAAATCTTTGTACAGTATTTTTTTTAAGTATCTCATAGGATACTCTTTCCCTAGCAACACTTTTTTGCGTTCTATTACGAATTTAATTGGATCCTGAACCCTCCTTTTTATGACCTTTCGCCCCCCCACTTTTTCTAAAAAAATAATTAGAAAAAGTGGGGGGGCATTAGTCCCCGATCGTTGATTGTATCTCTAAATTGTTCACCCCTTTCTGATGTTAATAACTAGAATGAAAAAAAGGGAAATGTTAATGCATCTGGAAATAAACGATTAATCTCTATTAATAAACCTGCTAACGAACCGAACCATAGAGTACTTAGTACTGGTGCTACGGAAAGATATGTTTTTAGATCTCGCATTTGAAATCCTCCTTCTTTCTTCTTTATTGTATTACATTATATATAGTAATATATATAACTACCGATGTACATGTAGTTAAGAAGTTCTTGTATTTGTATATGTAACTTCCGCCCCCCCCACCTTCAAAATTAGAATTGAAATATTGTCTACTAGAACGATCTTATAGATTCCATTTTCAAATGGAAACGCCTTTTTATGTAAAATGGAAATTGAGAGAATTCTCGTAAAAAAAAGTAAATTTTTTAATTATATCTTTGTTATCTGATATGAGAAAAAAAGAAGAAATGAATTTGATATACCAATAAAAAGAAGAAGGATGTGGAAAACAAGACAGGAATTCTCTACAATGACACTGTAAACCAATTGAAAGGGATGTAGCGCAGCTTGGTAGCGCGTTTGTTTTGGGTACAAAATGTCACGGGTTCAAATCCTGTCATCCCTACCTATTACTGCTCAGAAGAGCAGTAACGAGGTATCTATTTTGATCTATTTTTTTTAATAAAATTCGACATACAGATAATTCTGAAATTTATGATATACTATGATATAGTATATACGTACAAAATAGATTCGGGTTAAAGAATGTCCTCTTTCTAGCCTTTTCGTTTTTTAGAAAAAAACAAGAAAAACGCTCTTAGTTCAGTTCGGTAGAACGTGGGTCTCCAAAACCCAATGTCGTAGGTTCAAATCCTACAGAGCGTGATTTCACTCTTGTTTATTAGATTGTGTCCAAATTCCACTGTTCGCAAATTATTGAGCAGCAATCTGAATTAGACCTCCCGCATATGAAAGCAAGAAGGAGGTCAGTAAAAAAAACGAGATGTTAATTAATCAAAAGTCCAACTGATCACCACGTCTGTATTGTAAATAAGCAGTTACAAATAATCCAGCCAAAGTAATAGGAATTAGACCTAAGACGATTCCAAATAAAAAAACTTCAATCATTTCTATTTTCTTTTGTTTTCATTTTTGAAAGGGAGAAAAGAGAGGTACTATCTATTCCTAGCTCTTAATCTGTATTGCCGATGAATCTCAATGACCAAAATTGGGTAATTAACACGGTAAGGAACTATCGAACATATGAAATACCACCGAAATCCTTTTTTATAAAAAAGTCTGCATTTAATTAATTTCAAATAAGTCGTATTTTGCTTAGACCAATAAATAGAACTGAGGTTATAGTTAAAGCTGCTAGTAGAAAACCGAAATAACTAGTTATAGTAGGCATGAAGGGACTCAATAAAATATGTTTTTTTATACATATGTTTCTAAAGTACTTCCCTAAGTTTCAATTGAATTTTTTTTTAAGAAATAGAGAAAGATAACTAGGTCCAAGACTGAAAAAAATTCAATTGAAAATTTGTGAATTATCAATCATTATAGGTGATATGAACAAAAATAGAGAAAGATAAAAAGAACTCAATTCATCGTATTTGCCGTCTGCACTATCGCAGGATTCAGAATTCACGTAACTTATTAATTGAAAAACTCTTTAAGAAATTAATCATAAACAAAATAATACATAAAAAAAAACTCTATTATCTAACGTCAGTCAAAACATATAACTTTTTTTGAATGAATATGTAAAAATTTGAAAATAAGTTGTTTGATTCTTTTTTTGAAAGTGACCTTAGAACCTAGAATGGGCCCCTTTCTACTTTATTAAAATGGAATTTACTTAAATTTGAACTCATTAGATTCAATAGTAGAGCAGTTTTCTTCATTTAATCTATCGAATGAGACTAAAAAGAAAAAAGGTATCCTACACGGAGAACGAGATGAGTCAAAAAAATATTTATTTTAACTAGATTTTGAAAACTTGTAATTAGCAATTTCTATTATCGTTTACTTTCGAGGTTTTAGGTTTTTTTCTTTCGAGATTATATAGAAAATAGAGTGAAAAACCCATCACCTTTGTAGTTAGTTAAAGAAGGAAAAAAACCTTTTGAATTGTGAATTGAATACAACAAAACAATGTACGCATTACAAATATTTAGTATTTTTTTATTATTTTGATTATTATTTGTTGTTCTTTTTAATTGATCCAATCCAAAACTATTCTTCTTTTTCTTGTTACTGCAAATTCATTCCTTAAAATGAAACAAAA